TGAATTAGGCAGGATTTTTTTTTTTTTCACATTTTTTTACATAATAACAAACAATAATTTTCATAAATTTCATCGTAAATGTGAAATACTTAACTTATAGAGACAAATAAAAGTTTTATACAAATCAAAATGTGGGAGAGATAAAAAAGATGCAAGGTCGTTTGTCTGCTTGGCTAGCCAAACATGGGTTAGTTCATAGATCTTTGGGCTTCGACTACCAAGGAATAGAGACTTTACAAATAAAGCCTGGGGATTGGCATTCCATTGCTGTCATTTTATATGTATATGGTTACAATTATTTACGTTCCCAATGTGCCTATGATGTAGCACCGGGCGGACTGTTAGCTAGTGTGTATCATCTTACGAGAATAGCTTATGGTATAGATCAACCAGAAGAGGTATGTATAAAAGTATTTGCCCCAAGGTGGAATCCTAGAATTCCGTCTGTTTTCTGGGTTTGGAAAAGTGCGGATTTTCAAGAAAGGGAATCTTATGATATGTTGGGAATCTTTTATGATAATCATCCACGTCTGAAACGTATCTTAATGCCCGAAAGTTGGATAGGATGGCCCTTACGTAAGGATTATATTGCCCCGAATTTTTATGAAATACAGGATGCTCATTAAATATAAATAATAAAATTAAATATAAATAATAAAATAAGAAACTAATTTTCACTTCTACAACTCCAGGTATTCAAATAATGTTTGTACGTTCTCTTATAGACCAAAGAGCGTAATGGAAGTCTCATTCGCATTCTATTCTAAATGGGCTAAATAAAACGAAATAAAATATAAATCAAATACAAATAAATAATACAAAATAAATAGAATAAAAAAAAATTGTTTCTATTTTTATATATTATATATTTATTTATTTGAATAGAAACAATAAAAAATAGAAATAAAAAGGATAAATAAAAAAAAAACAAGACAATTAAAAAAATACAATTAGTATTAGGATGACCTAAAAGAGTTTCGCATCATGAACTATGTACCACGCACAAAACTTAAATGAGTTCGACAAAGTCACATAGGAGGAAATGAAGAAATAGAATATGAAAAGAAAAGACAACGAAATGAGAGGAGGGCTTGGATTTTATTTGTACTGTATCTGAAATGAATCTTGGTTATTCCCACCTTTCAACTCCGCGAGACTATACCTTTGAGTCTTTCAACCAATTAATTTAACCTTTCTATTTTAATATGTATGAAGTATTAAATATCTAAAGTATTAACATTGTTTTTGAACGGTAAGAGACACCGTATGAACAAATAAAAAAGAAAAGGAAGTAAAATCTAATTTTTTTTTATTTTACAGATTTTATAGACATACTCTTTACTCATCTATTCTATAATTCTAGGAAAGGGTATATTCTCAGACACCTAGATAGATAAGTATCTATCATGATATAGACTAGTAATGAATATGTATGTTGACCCATATCAATTCATTTGTAAAACGGATACTCATACAAATAAATCATGTGCCAGGAACCAGATTTGAACTGGTGACACGAGGATTTTCAGTCCTCTGCTCTACCAGCTGAGCTATCCCGACCATTATCCGTGCATCGTCCTTATTTTAATAGATAACTTGAGTTTATGTCAATTAAAAAGACAAAAAAAGTCTTACAAAGCTTTATCCAGACCCTGTAATTTCTTGGATCTTCAAAAAGAAAACTTTATAAGTTTTAATACAGTACAAGAAATGATATGTATTGTTAATCATTCAAATTGGAAGTGGGGATACCTTCCTCAAAGATGTTCATTTGTACGCGTATCATATATATCACAAATATTGTAATAAGAAAAAAAAAAATTTCCACAATCAGATCCATTTGTAAAAGAGTAGAATGATTGAAAAACATAACGAATTTTAAACCGCTAACGAAACGAAAAGAGCGGATCGGATAAATAATTGGGGAATCAAACGGGCCTTTTTGGGGATAGAGGGACTCGAACCCTCACGATTTCTAAAGTCGACGGATTTTCCTCTTCCTATAAATTTCATTCTTGTCGGTATTGACGTGTGGAATGGGACTCTATCTTTATTCTCGTACGATAAATTTTATTAATAAATATTCGATTCTTTCTTCAATTTGGATCGATTCACAACAACTCTTTCGATTTTTATTTATTATTTATAGAAATATAAATAAATAAAGATTCGGGTCGTCATTAATCATTTGAGATAGGATTTCAGTACATATACGTATGTATATAGGTTTATCCTTTCTGTAGTTTTGATATAAGGATTACATTAATGTAATAACGTAAAGAAGTCAACCCCACTTGTTAGAACAGCTTCCATTGAGTCTCTGCACCTATCCTTTTTTTATTCTCGCTTTCTTCTGAACCCTTATTTGTTTTCGTAAAATAGGATTTGGCTCAGGATTGCCCATTTTTAATTCCAGGGTTTCTCTGAATTTGAAAGTTATCACTTGGTAAGTTTCCATACCAAGGCTCAATCCAATTAAGTCCGTAGCGTCTACCAATTT